AGATTCCTAATCCATTTTTTTCTTAAATAAATAAAATAGCCCGACATACAAAAATAAAAAAAAGAATCCTCTACTCGCTTGTGAATCGGTCGAAGACGCAAACGCAAAGATTTGCACGAAATCATTCCATTTTAAATTGTTACATGATCTGGCCTGGTCGACCCAATCATGATATTGAAGAATGGGACCTTTTCTCGAATCTCGAAAAAACAAGGGAACTATAACGAAGGAACTGAAACACGTAAAGTAAAGTAAAGAGGAGAGGGCTGCTGTGCTACTACAGTGTATTAGAGTTCGAGCAACAGATCAAGGTTCGGTTCGAGCTAAAGCTAATTCCGAGTTTTCGCGGGAAGAAGTACGGTTTCGGACAGCTCATGATGAACTATTTAATCCTTCTCCATCCGAATCCGTCTCAGTTCCAGGTATTGAAGCGAAAGATGACTCGACCGGAGGAAGAAGCCACTCGGGGATAAATTTTCCACATCAGTCTAAGTGGTGGAGGTATCAGCCCTGGCATGAAGGCCTACGATTAGAATAGAATGCTGACTTCTAGTTTTTAGCCGGCTCTTGATGAGCCTGTGGTCTACCCAAAAGTAGAAGGGAGAAAGGGATCAGAATGAAAGTACGAACCCATATGTAAACAACCACAACGGGTCATGATTTCAGCGAAGAACTGGGATTTCATCCCCGCTAGGTATAGATTTACCCTGGGAAAAGAAAAGAAATGCTTTAAATAAGCTTTAACCTCAGGATCAATGCAATTGGATTTTATCCCGACTAGAAAGATTCCCCTTCTGTGCAATCCCCGTGAATAGTGTCCCCCACCTTCAAAGAGAATCAATAACATCTTCTCCTAGTAGGAAGTAGGTTTCGAAGCATTATGAAAAGACAGAGTCAAGAAAGGTTGTTAGCCGTCTCAAGGGAAGCCCGAATAGCGGATAGTTTGAACGGTGGAAAGCTGCCTAGCCACATGCATTTGAATTCCCAAGTGTGAACATGATAAATGGAGATGAGCAAAGGTCGACAGCCGCGAAAAGGAAGGCAACCGCACCTGTAGGAGGCATATTCCAGAAAAATAAAAGAGTCAGGATAGGAGAAACCCCGGTCCATCAGATAGAATCAGATCTCGAACAACTGAAAGGCCAAATGAAAGAAAGACTCTTCTCCATAAAGAATGGGATACTACTGGTCTACTGTGGAACATGACTGTATCAAGTATGTTCGAGCCTGCCAGCAGTGTCAATAAATCCCATCTTGGTCTTCCGTTAAACGAAACGGAGGAGAAACTTTGCAAAAGTCCTAGAACGTAAACTAGGCAGAGTTATGCTGATTACCTTGGAAAAACTAATGGATAGGCTTTTTTGTGCCTTTCTTTCTTTACGAAATTCGAAAATTCTTACTTTTTCTCATATCTATTGAAAGATAAACATTTTAACTGAAGGCGAGAACCTGTGCCCTTCCCCACTATCTTTCTGCTTCTTCCGGCCAACCAAACGATTCAAGCTATGAGGAACTCGCCAATGACTTTGATTTCCACCCTTGCCCGGGAACAAATGCTTCAAGGCTGTACCTCCTTGGTCCCGATCGGCCGTTACCAGTAGCAGGAGATTACCCAACTACAGGACCCGAGTCATCTTCTTCCCATCCCATAGTTTCTGTCCCTTCATCCCCGCCCAGTGGCTAGGCACCTGCCAAGCAATGCCTTGTGCGTTCCCCATTAGCCGCATTTGGAAGAGCGGAACTGGGACATCTAAGCCTGGAACCGCAAGTAAAGCCCTTAAGTAAGTCCATCTATTTCCGACTATCGATCTCACTCCAGCCGAGTCCAATCCGAATCAATCAATTTCATCTGGTGCTGGCTAATCATCTCAATCTCGTGCCTCTAATGGCCATGGAAGCCCATGGGCTGCACCTAAACTCTCAGATCCTGACGGAACGGAACCTAAAAGTCAAAGGGCCCAGCCAAGCGCTAGCAACCGGTAGGGGAGGCCATGGGAGCAAGTAAACCAATGGAGGCCCCAGATTCCTCTCTTTCCGAGCCCACCGGTGGCGAAGAAGCGTGAACAGGCCCAATAGGGGGGAGGTAGGAACCATCGGACTAAACGTCTCCTGGTCCTCTCCCTCAACATCTGGACTCGAGTCGAGCCGAAACCATAAACAGATTCTTTTGCACCTGTCCCACCGGCATCTTCCTCTCCGTATCCAAATGCTTGTTCTACTGGCCGGCTAAGCTAACGAGAAGCCTCAATCAGGGTTCCGAAACGATCCAATTAATCCTCTGCTCGCCTCCCAGCCAATACTGGATACAATGAGTTATTGCAATGCTGGGCCATCAATAAAGGAATTCGAGGAAGGTGGAGCAAGTCGATACCATTCTCAATCTTCCGAAGTAGCAGCAACCGGGAATGAATGCTGACGGTACGGAATGAAACTTAAGTACCCCATCTCTTCTTTCTGCATCCGGTCGGTCGGATGGAAGGAACGGGAGCTCAATTGGCCAAGTATTCTTCTACACTGGCTGACCCCAGCAATAATAAGTAAGGAATGCCCGGACCCACGGGATCTAATGCTGGACCAAGGCGATTAACGGAAGCTTAATGAAACGAACAGGGAGAAGTGGTCCCGGGACCGGATAGAGGCGAATAAGAATACAATTCCTTGCCACCAAAGGCACTCACCTCCCTATCTAGTTCCCCCATGTTGGTAAGCCCTGAACTCGAACTAATGTATTCCAAGTCCGAGCCAAGGTGATCAATTGCTAGCTAAGCCCCACCATATTCTCTTTCTTTGTCTCTCTCCCATTCCCGTGTCCCAGGGCACACCTATCCATGTTTTCACTTATCTCCCTCCGCTCTAGGCTCCCAACATTTGCAGCTGCCGATGATCCCTAAACCGCAGAAGCAGGTGGGCGTGGGCCAACCTCGTGAGTGAGCCAGCACTCATAAAGACGTAAGTAGAGACAGTGATCCCTCGTCTCCCAGGTCATCTTCTGCTGTTCCCGTTCCCATCCATCCGAAGGGGAGGTGCATCTTCATATCAATTGATGGACCCATCATTAGCAGCAATTGATATGAAGAGAAGGGTTTTATGTAGATTGCTTTCTATGGATTGCGTGCAGCTTTACTTCCTGCTGCTTTCAAGCCCTAATTAACAGTCCCGCTCAAGCGAATGGATCTGACCCACCTCAATCTTTGAGTAGACCACTGGAGGCTCCCAGCCCCCTGACTAAATGTTATAGTTTAAAAAGAACGAGTCTCGACCAAGCGCATCTATCTCTCTTTTACAGGTCGATACCGAACCGATCCATATAGCATCTAAAGCACAGATCTATCAAAACTATCTCTTCTACGAAAATTCATTGATAGACTACCTTTCTTTCGGACAGGAAGTCTTCCAGTTAGGCTAGAAACCTACTCCTAACAAGCAGCGAGCACGGATTCGTTCTTCCGCAGAAGGGGATTCGATCCCTTCTTGATGGTAGGTGCCCAGTCCTTAATTCGAGCTCTTCAGGTGGGCAAGGTAAGGAGGCGAGACAGAAGAGTAGATCAATTATTGTAGGTAGGCATTTCTTCGCTTCTATCCTCCAGGTAAAGAGTCTATCTCACTCCAAGTAGAAAAGGGATTCATTTCAGGCTAGTGCGCCTGAAAGGCATAGGCTCAATGCAAGTCGTAGTTCGTTCCATGAGCATGGGAGTCGTGCCTGCAACCTTTGTGAGAAAAAGCTTCTATTATCCCGCATAAGAAAAGGATTATTGATTATTCTTCTCGACGGGACAGGCGCACGTCTTACTATGAAAGAGTTTGCCGCTCTACTCAGGTTCTCATTCAGCTTGCCAGCCCCAATGGTACTTCCCGTTACCTATTTGAGAGAGATTGGAACTCAGACTTGCTGGTGCTCCTATCTGGGGCTTGCCCTTTGAATAATGCTTCGAACCCGGCTTCCAACTAGCGTACTAGAAGATGTGATTTATGAGATCTGAAGCTGGCAAGAGATGACAGCGGAGTGAGGACCGCTAACCAAGAAGACCTTTTCCTATCCCAAACGAGGAGAAAGACTAGCACCTTCTCGGCTGATTCTGTGCCCACCCTCAGATCTCATTACGGACTGACCCTTCGACTGCACTTCTTGCCCAATGGAGTACAAGACAAGTCCCCCGAAAGAGGGATCTGATTGGATTGAGCCGATTTCAGCCTAAGAAGAATCATTCCTTTCTTGTAGGAAGATAGAATTTGTAGAGATATGGTTCATTTGACAAGGTTTCACATATAGGGGGGAATGCCTTTTCTCAACTTGAGATACAATTTATTTACTGAAATGGGCTTGCAAGGTTTCGCCACTAGGGGAGAATGAAAAATGTCAACTTAAGATGTCTCAATAGAGTGAAAAACGACTTGCAAGCTTTGACAGCTATATGGAGATGCTAATTTAAAGCATTGAATGGACCTTGATTCGCCTCAAACAAGTGATCCAATTCGTTGATTCGCTTCAAACCTATCCTTCTATTCTCAATGGACGGGAATGACTAAACAAAGAAACGAAGCTAAGACCAGTCTTGCTCTTCTCCGCCTTTCCAAGCCTAGATATTCGAAGTTTATCAAAGGCCGGCTTGAGAAGAATGGATTCAACTTGCTCACTAGCCCCGGAGAGGAGACAGAGGCTCGCAGGAATGCTTTTATACTTTTCACACCGGAATAGATTGTGAATCGGCTTCTGGCTAAGAAAGAAGAGTCCCGTTCAACCTTTGATAAGAATAAGCTGAGCTTCCTCTCGTTTTCATCTCGAGTGAGCTTTCGCTTCCTTCAGTTTTCTACTCGTACTAGAATTCTATTCTTGACTGGATCGTGAGCATATATGAAATCAATCGAAAGCATTGGTACCACCCCTTGGTTGGAATGACTCTGTCTCACTGGCAGGCATGTTTCGACCTGAGGTTCACTGGCTCAAGGGCAGGACAGCTACTTACTAGCTTGAGGAACCGAGCTAACAAAACGCCTAGAACAAGGGATAAAAGAAGTTTTTTTGTTTACTACAAAATTGGTGATGAGGACTTATGTTATGACTTTGATTAGTGAAATGGGACTTTCGAGCCGTTTGAGTAGTCAGCAAGCAAGCAGTACCGTCAACGATCCATCAACGAAGAAATGAAGAAGCATCATCCACGGAAAAAGAGAAAGGATTAGCGCGAACCATTCTCGATGAATCAATCTCGTAGCGTTTTGATTCGCCTTTTTTCTTGTTTAAAAAATCTTCCAGGTAGCACATAACCAAGTTCGTTCAGCTATGATTTTATCAATCGCATACTTAAGATACAAACATTCGCATACATAAAAAAAAAAAGTGCCATTAAGCACGCATAAGAATATAGAAAGTACATAAAAGACCTTGCCCCTTCAACACGTACTCCAAATTACCCAGTCAACAAAAAGATTAGGGCATAAAAGACCCAACCAGTCATTCACTCAGGAAAGATTCAGTTAGTGTCCAATTCAAATTCCTTTTCTATCAAACGGAACCTCCATCTCATAAGCGAGGATATCACTGAAGCAAGCTCATCTTCCCTATTCATAGACAATCTTCCAACTTGACTGGCCGATCGCTCTCTTTGAATACGTTAAGGGCTCACTCCGTCCAGCTTCAGATCGAAGTCCTGATTCACCAATCTCTGAGTAAGCAACCTTTTCTAATAAGAAAAGGACTCGTGCTCGCTGCTTTTCTCATCTATGGTTTCTACCATGACTAAAACTGAATCGGGAACAGAGATCGGGATGGAATCGCCTTTCCTTCTTCGTCTGCCTAAGACAGAGTCCCGCTTTTCTAAGAGAAGAGGAGGTGGACTACTGAAATCTATCTTCTTTTTCTATGTTATTCATTGGTCGGTCTATCAATCGTAGAGGAATGCCCACCGTCCTGACTTTGTTCCAACTAGGCCTGTGTAGCTTTCTTTCACTGAACACCAAACGGGCATTCTCCGTGCTGGCATGAACAACCTAGAAAGAAGAATTACAGATTGGCTTTGTTGCACCGATCCTACAGCTAGAGTTCGCTACTTGACTTCGCTTCCTTCTCGAATTGACTTTCACTACGCCCTGGGAAATCAGTCCTTAAAGCATTTCATTGACCTACAGAACTGAACGAAGACACAGGCACACTGAACCTTGAAAGCGAGTACGAGCCTGATTCTTCTGCCTTGACTGATTGGATTTTCAACTGAACTTGCTACTTTTTCACTTTTCTCATTCTTCCTCTTTCAGCAAGGGTTCATTGCGATCTCTCCTGACTAAATGAATGAGAGATTGAGCCCTATTCATAAATATATATATATCTCAAGCCGGATGGAATGAATTGCACTAGCTTCTTCCCACTGAATTCAGAAATAGTATCGTATCGACCGACCAACTAATAACTTAGAATATAGATGTCGAATTCTATCTATTCGATATCTGTTCTCGAAGCCATCCTTTTGTTCTTGAAGAACCTTGCTATCGAGACCGAGTGAGACGGCTTCGTAACCATTAGTGTTGACCGCGGATATCCCAGGTCACATTGCGTGCGGGATGTGTCGACCGGCAATGCGAGGTCGTTTAGATCATCTCTCGTTCACAAGGCTGTTCTGGAGAACAGGGGGAGCTTCACATAAGGCAGGAACGAGCGTAGACAAAGAGGAGACTTTTTTTTTTTTAATATATCCGAAAAGTGCAACTGTTCATTTTCTCGGGAAAAATGGCATGAAACACCATAAAAATGCCATAATATAAATGGCAATCCGTGGGAAAAGAGGAACCCGAAAGCTCAGTCGAAGGCGATAATGCGGAATCTGCAAGAGAAGCGGGAATTAGACAGGAAAGAGAAAGTTGAAGCGATAATACGAATAGAAAACTCACCACGGAGACAGAGCTCATGGTCTCTCCAAAAAAGTCGGTCGGGTTGGAAAGGAAAGCCTTATAGGTCTCATCGACGTCTTTAGGCAGGCGGGCGCCTACCATCACAGCTGACGCAACTTGGATCAAACCTACGATATACAAGAGGGGGGAGGGGAGACGATAGTGTCCCCGACCGGTCCAATGGTGTCTATGAAGAGTACATAGAATGAGTGGAAGCAACCAACAACGCGTGGAAGCTCTGAGCTTACAACAACAGAAGACAGAATCCCGAATTCGATCTCAAACTATGCTTCTAAGTCAATAAAAACAATAAAAAAAGCAATCACAAGAAGACGGAATGGTGATAATCCCGAGAAAGATAAAGATAGATCATAGAGTTGTGGGGGAGGGATATTCGACGAAAGCTGCGGCAGAGAGAGAATCCCCCTAGCCAATCAAATCTGTAGTGATGGCACTAGACCCACTAATCCTTCTTCGAAACCTCTTGTTCACCCTACCAAAGTGGATGATTGGCCCTACCTGAGCATAGCATAGAATTCGACCCCCTCATAACCTGCTACTCCTCCTTATCCTTTCTCCTTGAGGTTCCACCGAAGGTTGATTATTCCTGCTATCCGGGTGAGGCTCTTCAAGACCTCCTGCTGCCTCATTGAATGTTGGACCTGCCTCTTCAATCCTTGATGAAAGCTCATTCGAGACAGAACTAATGACGAATGGAGGAGCTTCTCTTCTTTTCTGGGGTGGGAAGGAGGAGCCCTATCAATGTTGAATTGATAAATCAATGAAAGGCCCAACCTTGAATCAAAAGACCTTCTTTTGGTCAATCAATCTTTCTGCATTATCCTTCTGGTTAATATGCCTATCCTACCAACTTGTAGGTTTCTTTCCTTTAGTTAATCCTTCAACATCTGGCGGTGAGGTGTGTATCCGACTAATCGATTGGGAGCTCTAGGTCGATTGGACTGGTCTTCTGCCCCGTAATTTCTTTTCTTTCTCAATGTTACCATTGAGCCGGGTAGGGAACCTTAGCCTTTATTAGCTATCGTTCTTCTACTTTCTTCCTTCCCTCAATCAATCTTCTCTTTTCCGGCTCCATGTATTTCTTGACAGAAGTGGTTTATTAACAACTGATTCTATTGCTTCTCTTTTCCGGGATGGGTTTGTCCTCTCGATGGATAGAGGAGAGTAAGTGTTTGTTAGCTCTGTTGGTTTGTTTGTAGATAGCTCCTTCGCGGTTGATTAGCCCATCTGATCTGATCTTAGCTGATTAGCTTATTTCCTTTCCTCAACATCCGTTGTTAATCAATCCAGCCTATTGATTCATTCCTTGAATCATTCCTTCTTGATTCCTTCCATAGGTTAGCTCTTCTCTCTCTTCTTCTTTGAAAATGAAAAGCCAAGGTCAGCTAAAAGAGAAGAGAACAGAAGGCCTAGTGAGTCTTCACCCCTCCTCTCTATTAATACGAATACGTATATAATATGATTTGAGTATCGCCTTCGGTTGCCATGTATCATGGTTTGTTTGAAGAGAGGAGAGTGGATAAAAGCTTCCGGTTCCATGCAAGTCCATGGCGTTCAATTCGCCATCAATCTTCCTATCGGGCGGCAATAGGCAATAAAAGAATGAAGCCTCGATATGTGAAAGTCTGGAAAATTCTTTTATTTCTTTGGTTGGGTTCCTATACCTATACGCTGGGTTTTTGACCGTCCCAGCGTTCCGTTAGCTCTGAGTTTTGGTCGTCCCAATGCGAGGAGCTCGGAATAGCCCATTGGACTTCCTGCTTATTCCTGCTTAAGAATCCGCTCGCTGTCATAGTGTTTGGTGGCTCGCTACAGGCCCTCTGTTTGACATTCAAATGGTTATGCTGTTCTGGTGTCTCATGTACCGTGCTTGGTAGCGGGCCGCATTTCCTTACCCCTCTACTCTAATTGTGGGCTCCTCTTGTCTTCACTTTGGAGGTTGGCTATGTATACGTTTTGGGGTGTGCTATGGTCTTTCCTGCTTCCTATTACATTACTAGGGGCCTTCCGACTCGCTATTGATATTATGAGCCGGCCTGGATCCACACGATGATTGATGGTCTCCACCAGCTGCTATCTTTTCATCCCTTGGCCGAGTCGTTTAGCCTGTATTGCGCTATGCTGCTCACCCCGTGCCCTCCTGATCGATATTCTTTACCCAACGGAACTCTTCTGGAATTGAATCATATAAGGCAGTAAGGTTTGAACAGAGGGAAATGCCCTATTGAACCGTGGTTCTAGTAAACTAAGTAAGATAGGGGTGTACCTGTAGCAATCGATGCATCTACTTTAGCTGCGGGAGATATCGAAACAAAGATTAGGCTGTTCCACTCGCAGATTTCTTAGTTCGGGTCAAGCGCCTCGTATAGAGTCATCTGTAGGGGTTCAATAGGGGTGAGTAATCGTTGAGTGATGAGTCAACCCTTATTCTATTCACTAATCACTAAGTGGGGCGCATCGTCTGAAGCTACCGTCCATTCCAATAGAGACCCATCACCAGAGAAAGATCCTAGAGGCACAGGTCTTCGCTAAGCTCTGCTCGGTACTGTTTTGTTCAAAGTGAATCGTTGAAGTTGGTGATAGGGCTCTACGTAGTTAAGTGCCAGCTAAGGACTCGAATTGATACGCACGCTAAGTAATCTCACTCAGGCGCTTCGTAATAGGCGTTGGTAAACTCCTCTTTCCGGTAGTAGAAGGGAAGCTCGTTAGGTTAGCTCGTCCGGTAAGAAAAAGTGCAAGTGACTTCTAGGATTTCTAGTTCCGTGCTCTAGGGCTTTGACTTCTAATAAGGAGAACTTGGAAATCGCGAACCTGCTGCTCGCTCGTGGCTTGTGCTAATGCGACTCGGGAATGAGGGCAGGCAACTGTAAGACTACTTGCTCTTTGTCCCGAACTCGGTAGCTAATAAGTAGAACTGCTTCCTATGATCACTCGACTCTACCCCAAAAGCTCCGCTGCGAAGGGGTCTTGCCTCGCTTCTGTCTTAGGATAGTTATAGTTATCTAGTCCGGTCTTATTAGGAATTAGCAGTAAGTCCCCGGTTACGAGTTGACGACGTTATTAACTACTAAAACTGAAAAAGTATTTTTCTAAAGAAAAGTCTTCCGACTGAACAAAGGGAGCAGGCTGGACACTCAAAGAATTCGATACAGCGGGGGGAATGAAGGTTCCCCGATTGGATAATACTATATGTTTTTATGCTGACATGACAGGGGAAACTGGCTTGCAGAGTATGTCTTTGATGACCGAATAAACGAGAAAAATCAAACTTTTTTGCAGAGGGCCACCCAAAAACGGACATCATGCTCGGCGGCTAAGGGGAAACAAATTGGAAAGGTGCTCAAGATTGATTATACTACCTCTGATGCTGAGCGCGGTCGTTATATTCGATTGTGTGCAGAAGTTGATCTTACTATTACTAAGCCTCTTTTATCTAAGTTTCGTTTAAATCGCACTGTGTGGAAAATTGAGTATGAGAGCCTTCATATGATCTGTTTTAATTGTGGCAAAGGCAAATATGGCCTTAAGGATGATAACTGTCCATTAAAGCAAGTTGAAGGCCAAACTGATGCAGTGAAAGATCCAGTTGATGGTCATGGGAACTGTAGCGATCGGCCGGGGCTGGAGCATACCTTTTTATTATTATATTTTATTATTATATTAAATATATGAAAAGGGGAAAGGGCTTTTTTTTAGAGAGAGAGGCTGGAAGTATCTCAGAGCGAGCGTAAGCTTTGCCATGGGAGTAGATCAGCGGAGTTTATGATCAAAAAGAAAAGGCTAACCCCCTTACGGATCACTTCACTTGGTTGACAGGTTAGCTTTCCAGGTTCTAGGTTACTCACTCCCGTTCTATCGGGATGAACTAGCGATATGAGAGTTAGCCCGTCTTCGACGACAGGTGATTCGGCAAGCGATTGATTCGGCGCATCTAAAAGCGTATTCTCTGCTCTCAGACTTGCAAGCACTCTTTATTCTTTCCCATCCTTTCTTGTTATCCCGTCCCTCGGATCACTAAACTGACTCCCATCAGTACAATGCCTATTCCATCTCATTCCGGCTATTCTCACTCTTCTGAATAATATTTATGTGAATGAACACTTATTCGCCAACTTAAAAGCACAGTTTTATTATAAAGAAACTCTTCCGCGGATTCATTCTATCCAGCTGCGGATCTGGAAGACCTGATCTTATTTAAAAACTTCTTATTCGCAAAGCGCTTCTTATCCCCGGCAGTCGATTCGGCTTAGAGTTCAAGTTCAATTCCACAGCTGAATGCTGACTGACTTCTTGGCTTCCTGAAGTGAATGCAACATCTTATCTTGCCTTGTTGAATCTGTCTTTGATTCGGTAATAGAGAGAATTATGTATAAAATAAGATGCAAGTATATCTGAACTCGATTCCGTGAACACCGGATCTTGCAAATGAGAAGTGGATCTATATTGCTATTTCGCGAGGGGACTAATTGAATTTCATTCTTGTCTGCTAAGAGAATTCTTCTTCCTCACAGGTTGCATTCGATGATGACTGCTTTATGAATACCTTCTCTTCGGCAAGTTAGGAAGCGACGAACTCTTCCCTCACCCGAAGGCGAGCGAGTGTACTACATTGAGTAGTAATTCGGAATATAATAAGCTGTTTGAAGGATAAGGATTCGCAGGAGATATTTCATTAAGAATTAACAGAAGACTAGTCGTCAGAGCTAGTATGCCAGATGACATGGATCGAAAGAAGGAATCCCCGGCTATTGAATCTAGTGCTAATGAAGATGGCCTTGAATCGGACAAGGAAGTGACATCTAGTAGTAAATAAGATGCATAGAATGCAAGGCAAGCTCCTATCGAATAGGCAAGAAGGAAGGGAATGATTTCACATTAGTAAGAGGCAGTCACTGGTCTTTCTTTAGCAGGGATAGATCGAAAAAGAGAGAAAAACCGCTCGCACCCATCCACTTCAGCAGTAGCTGAGGAAGCGAGGACTGAGGAGACGGGAACCGAGCTCCAGCTTTGCTTGCTTCGCGGTATTGCGTGAAGGGCGCGCACGGCGTGGTATAAGTAAGGGCGGTGGGTTTTAGTGGGCATAGGTTGTAGTTCCTTTTCCAGAAGAGAATTTCATGGGATAGAATCTGCTGTTAGGGAAGCGGATATTGTATTCGCTTGCCCTTCTTCTTGGCTCGTTCCAAGTATTACACTCCTTCCTTTTCATTGCATTAATGGCACACATCTTCTAGTTGGGAGGTCTCTATAAGGCTTCTCTTTGTGGTCATTTTCTAATTAAATCAATGGTATGGCAGGCGGCAATTGGCTAGTTACTTCTATTGCTATTGATGGCACAGTCTTAGTTCAAACTAGGGAGAAGGTCGAATTCAGCTCTAGTTCTATTTGAAACTCCTCCTCATCCAGTGTCTTTGGACAAGAAAAACGATGGTGAATCCCTTTTTCATCACAAAGACTGCGAAAACTAGAGTTATCAGATTTCCGACCACCATCACTCTGAAAGATCTTGAGTGTCATACCAAAAAAGCCATAAACCGAGTGAAACAAGAAAAGACTGAATTTTTATGTCGCATAAATCCATGAATATCGGGTACAATCAT